TTCAACAGGAATCACACAAAGGTAGATTGATACAATAAAAACCTCTGGTAAAACGCCCGCTCATAACCCAGCAGGGAAAGTACATTACATAGTACGTTTTAGGGATTGGCGACTGACCCATTCAGGCACTTGACGTTCCCAAAATGAATGGGTACTGACTGGGTGATAATAAACCCCTGTTTGGCATTCCAGCCTTCCTTTCAGGGCCTATCCGAAAGAGAATCCAGTACTTCTTGGGCGTGAATATCTGAATAGGACGAACCGCCCCGTGGATATCTTTGCTTCCGAACAAAACAATTAGAATTCGGCTCGGTCAACTGGAATGTGTATTATCCATATAGTAGATCTTCTAATTGATAAGACCCATCGACCTGAGACGAAGAGAAAGGTCTATCTATTTTATTTAGTTATTCAGTTAAACCAATGATTCGTTCTTGGAACAGATAGTAACAACCATTTCATCAGACATGCGTATTTTTTATTTTCCAATGGATTTACATCTTTCATTAATGGAAATTTTTTTATGTAGTGAGCAATAGGCTCTAATAGGCTCTGGTTGTTCGATGTTCAAGAATTCTGGTTGAGGCAGTTCATACCACCCATACATAGTGTTTTGATCTAAGATTTTCATTTTTCCATGTTTCAGCAGTAACATATTGTTCCATGGAGCTAAGGTCAAAAATATGGAAGAAACAAGTGTTTCCACGACTCTACCGCCCAGTCAATTCTGTTCCACTTAATCCCCTCTTTCGTGGCCACATATCTTTCCGGCTAAGGAATGGGAAATCTATCTCCTGTTACATGAATCCAATTTTCATTTCATCCGGGAAAAGCCATCTTTTTCTCAACAATGTCTTTGTCATTTGATCCAATAGCGTTCTGTTAGATAGGAATAGATTTGATAAATACTGATAACTCTCAGATGGAGTATTAGAACGGAAAGATCCATTAGATAATGAACTGTTGGTTCTAAGCCATCTCTGTCGATTAATCAACAATTCGAAGTGCTTTTCTTGTGTATTCTTGATAAACCGGTGTTTAGATATAGATATAGATGTAGGAGGATCTGTTTGGGAAGTAAGAAGTCCCTTTGACATCTCTTCATCTGCAAAGAATTCTCGATGTGAAAACACAGAGACAAAAGGCTCATCTTTGAATAGGAAAAAGAGTGGATCTGCGGGGTCCCAAATGAATTGGCTTATTCGAAAAAAGCCTTGTTCTTTGGAAGATCTATCTCGTGTCTGGTACTGCACGGTTCCACTCTGTAAGAACTCCAACTCTTGAAGCTCATCCTCTTCGATCCGCTTGCCCCGAAATGACCTGGCCCAATAGGGAAATCCCAATGAATTGGGCCTTTCGGGGCAATCAAATAGAAAGCCCCAGGGGTGCCATATTCTAGGAGCCCAAACTATGTGATTGAATAAATCCTCCTCTATCTGTTGTGGGTCGAGGACCCCATCCCCTTCTTCAAATCCCGATTCGTATTTTTCATAGAGAAATCTCTGATCAACGATAGAACAAGATCCATTTTGCATCATATCCATATCTAAGGGATTCCTCGGTTCGGGCCGAAGAAGCAATGTCACTCGATCATTATCAAACTGACTGTAATCTTTTTCTGTCCGTGAGGATCCCACCAGAGCGCCTTCTACTTCTAATAGGCCATGAACTAGATCAGAATCATTCTCAACGAGTCCATAAGAAGTGATCCCATTTTTTTCATCGGGTCCGGGTAGAGACCAAAGATCTTGAGCGACCGACCCGGCAGAACAACTCAAAAGATAAAGAAGTATCATTAATTTCTTCATATTCGTTCCAAGTTCGAAGTACCATTTGTACAAATAAGAACCCCCTTCATTACATGATTTCTTCTTCATATAGATAGATATAGGATCTATAGGGCAATTACTTAGAAGTACATTTTGTGCAACAGCCCTTCCTATCTGATAGAAAAGAATCCCATGATCCTGAATCGATCTTACCTGGGATCGCAAATTCCAAGTTTGTCTATGAAGAGCGGATCTAATTGTATTAGTGTCTATAATTGATTTCTTCTGTGTAATACTAATCGACAAGGCCTCATTGGTAAGTGCTACAAGATCTCGTGCATTGGAACCCATGGTTATGGACCCGAATCCATTAGTATGGAACATTTTCTTTTCCAAGTGAAACCCTCTAGTATATAAAAGAGTGAAAAAGTGCTTTCGTTGTTGTGGAATAAGAAGCCTTCGTATCTTAATGCATGTATTTAATTTATTCGTAGCTAGTAGAGCGGGATCCACTTTTTGGGGAATATGAGTCGAAGCAATAACAAGAGTTTTTCTAGTGGAACATCTTTCACAATCCCTGGAGAGATAGTTCACTAATAGACCGAGGGATAAGTAATTCGACGCATTCACATCCAGATCATGAATGTTTGGAATCCATATTATGCAAGGAGACATTGCTTTTGCTAATTCGAATTGAAGGGTGATATAAAATGGGTCTATTTCCGGCATCA